TTCATACCTTTAGAGCAGGTGCGGAAAACGAAGCTACCATCTATCATCGTATTCGCCTTCTCGAGGGCCAACAGTACTTCAACGTACCTCCTCAGCTTCACCCCGGTGATTACGAACGGCTTGTGCGCGAGCATTTTGATCAAGCGGTCAACGTTGACCATTTTTTTCAAATATGGAACAGAGATAGAATTGAGGGTCTTGGAAAATAAGGGCCTATTAGAAACTTTTCAATCTAATGATTCAGGAACCGAATATCGCGAGAATAATGGAAGTCTCGCCATATGAAAATATAAGGCAGGAAGCCGACGCCTTCATTCAAGCGAAGGTTGCCTCCGTAGATAATCCCGGAGATGCTGTTCAGCGCAAGCACATAGAGAGGAAGCTGAATTCCTTTCTGCAAGAGTTAACTCAACACCAACGCCAATCCTCCATTTATAGGAAATTCTATAAGCATTTCACTAATGAAGACCTACGTCGCTTGTGTGGCCTGCCTTTACCGTGAAATAAACGGCGCTGGTCCTTTTTTAATGGCCAATGCCTGGGGTTTGGAAGCTTCTAGGCGAGGGGAGAGCGGGCGAGTGGGTCCTTTCTACCAGATTACTTTACTAGCTGGAATTCATTCAAAAAGAGTACAGGAACTGGTTTAACAAAAGGGGTCTTCGAACTACAGTGATCTGATACCTGGCTCTCTTGGTATGAAGAGTAGGTTATGTAGGCAATAACTTTCCTAGGTTGTTTCGATCGCAAATGGCCAAATACAGGTATTCCTGTAGCATTTGGGGTTATGGATGCTGACTTTATAGCGGGTAGTGTGAGATCCGTAGTCGGGTAGAAAATCACCCGTTTGATTGAGTACGCTAACAATCCATTTTGACCTCTTATTCTAGCTTCCGGGGGGGCACGCATGCAAGAAGGAAGTTTGAGCTTGATACAAATGGCAAAATCCTTCGCTGCCGCAATTGACCGCGTCTCTCTGCCTGTCTTCCTTTATCAGGACCACACTTCATCACCAACCTCAAACTCCTGCGCTCTCCAGCGTGGCTTTACATTTCTATCCTTGCTTTGCTTCCCCTCACGCACCTCTGCGTGCAGTCGACCCTAGCAAAGTCATTGATATCCAAGCAGTTTTCCTCTTATCTTATTACGGGCGGAGCCAACTCTTTCATTCCTCTGGTCTTCCGGCGATCTCTCAGTGCTTCTATTCACCGAGTTTGGATAAGCAAACTCAGCTGTTGCCACCTCCCAGCGTCTCGGCTTGCCGTTTACCAGGCTCCTCAACAAATCACCAACCATCTCGATCTAACCATCCCTTTGTGGGTGGCGCTACTGAAGCGCAAGCCGGTTCCCTCCTCCATAACGTCCTCCAGAAATGACTCATGAATTTATTGTCTCGATCGGACGTTATGCTAACCGGAACTCCGTGGTTTCTCACTACTTCCTTTCAGAAAGAATAATACGAAAAACGGGAGCCCTGGTTCTAAGAGAATCTATCAACCACCACAAAGACCCAATAGACGCTGCTTTTATGCAGAAAAAAACATGAATACGAAAATTAATAACATTACGTAATTTATAGGGCTGTTCGCCTTAGAAGAAGCCCGGCTCCCGTTCTTTCTATACTAATAAAATAGTCAGGCGATAAGACTAAGACGACGCGGAACATAATTAGGCCCTTAGCCCCGGTCCATGGGGAAGGTCTAAAGGCTAACATCTCATGCGCGGCCAAGTCTACTACCTTAGAGCCATAGAAGCCTTTGCTTAACCATGGCTACCGACGAGGGCTTTCGGCGACCAGGCGAGCAGCTCCTCTATATCTATAAAAGGCTATGCTATAAAGCTTCCAAGGGCTCAACTATACTCAGCTATAGATCTTTAGTTATAAGGGCTCACCATGCTATCTCAGTCTAAGGAATTTTTGGAAAAACGTATTAAATGGTAAGGTAAACAATGGTTGGTTATCTTATGCTATAAGATAGCGCTACCTTGATCTAATGCTATTCCTTACTAAAGGCGAACGCTCATGCTACCATGGTAGTAAGGAAAGTACTATAGATCTTCGCCCACCATCACCATGAATTATGGGACGCTGGTCTGCCGAGCATGATCAGCCACACTGAGACTAAGACCGAAATCGAATTCGAATCGAAGACCACAATCACTCCTCTTTTTCTGCTTCTGCTAGGATTTTGTCCTGATAGCGCCGTGCTTGTTCAAGAAAGAGTTCCTTTGACGGAGAGAAAGACTCCGGGGCTAGATAGTCACTGGCCTATCGCCTTGAGCCTGAAGACTATCAATTCCTTTTTTAAGTAAAGAAAGACGGAGCACTCGCGGCACACAGACCATATCCTATCCAGTGAGTAGGCGGGGACATGATGAAGTCTTCAGGTCATGAGCCTGATGATTTTCCTCTACCCCGCTTTGAACATTCTCCTTTATATAGAGAGAGACACTGAACCCCAACCCATTAAAAAAAGTGCCACATCAATTCGATTTCACAGCACCCAGCTTAAAGACATCTCGATATCGGATTTCCAATGGTCCTTTGAACGGTCAGCAAAGTACGCCATAACTTAACTAGAGGGTCCATGTTCATGATTTGAGAGAGTATGGACATCTGTCAAAGATGCCAGGGAGGGGAGGGTGAAAAAAGGCACTAGTAAGGTCGGTATATAAAGCGTCTTTCCTCTTCGTTGACTTGGACAACTGCTTTTCAAGAGGGTGGCATGGAAGAGGTTTAAAAGAAAGACCCGGAATCGGAATCTAAGCCGAAGTGAACCTTTCCTTCAAAGCCTTGAGACTGTGCCCTGGATGCTTAGAGAAGAGGCGAAGGAAAGAACCCGTCGTCTTCGGAAGTAAGGAGATGGTGGACTGCTTATGAATCAAGAGGAGCAGGCTAACTCTAAGGCCTTTCCCTAGGGTGGAAGTCAACAACAGAAACTATCTTCATTGGATCTAGTTAGCCGGTTCCAACTTTTGCCTTTAGTTCGATCTCTGCCACCGGTGTAAGCCTATCCACTCTTACTGTGAGAGTTTCCGGTGTGCTAGAGCAGAGAATGCGCTGTGAGGAAGAAAAGGCCTCTTTGGCAACTATGGAATACGGTATTCACGAATCAACTGCTATTTATTGAAGGCCGGGACGAAGCCAATCACACATTTCTACTTTCGACCAGGTAAAGATATCCACATCTGAGGAAGAGCAGGGATAATCGTAGACTAAGAAGAGAGGACGCAAACACATTCATTGAATTGGACAACTTTGTTAGCAAGAAGCGGTTAGCCGTACTCAGTTCCAGGCACGCTTTCCTGATTCGTGGGGATGAGAATGTCAAACCTTTTCTTGCAAACACCTCTTCTTCTATCCCTTAAGCCGTACGAAGGAGCTCCGGGAATGTGAGCAAACCTGGCTAGAAGTCTCTTTCCAGCAATCTCTAGATATTCTCCTACTTCTCTTGAAGCAGCTTTCGTAGCAGTATTCCCAGTGTCAATAAGAGTCCCACTCTCACCGGCCTTCGTCGTGGTGGTGTATTCAAAGAGCTCTCCCAAGTAGGATATACCTATAGAGCTATCTAAAGATTGCTGCTGCCCTAAGATATAAGATAAGAGATAAGTAAGAAAATCGTTCTATTGCTTTCGGTCCCTTGAATGGAGTCACTCTACCTTTGAGCGAATTGCTATTGAGTCTTTAGTTTCCTTTCCGGGCAGCTAGGGGCATGCGAGCTCCCTTTTTGGGGGTTTGACCGGTAAGCCTTTTAGGAGTTCTCTTTACCTGGGAGAGATTTCTTTTCTTGGCCTTTGTAAAGTGATTACTAAGACTAAGGTATTTTGAATATCTTATTAAAGCGGGAAGCATTGAACTGTTAAAATGCCATCTAAGCCAGTTACATTGGTAAGCCCTACGGAGGGCTTATTCCTTGAGATTCCTTCTGGCTTTTGAAGAGAGGAGTCTAATTAGGACTCCTTTAATATACCTTTAATATAATAGGCTTAGATACTTTTCTATATAAATATAAGCCATGGAGGAAATGGGCTTTGCTTTCACTAGAACAGAGGTTCTCGAAAGAGACCCTATGCTATGGGAGAGCTCCTTCTTCATAGTGATGATCATGAGATGGATAGGAATATTTCACCTAGAGGAACCGCTAAGGATTGGGATCCAGGTCTCTTGTCTATTCAGTTAGTCAGAAAGCTAGATCAAGAAAGGGTAGAAAAAGAAGAGGAAAGGAAGGTTTGGATTATTCTTGACTTATTAGTAATGGTGACTCATTAACAGGGATTTGGCTTGCTCGTAAACTCTTTTTTCTCTTTCGTTTAGGACGTATTCGAATTTTTTTTTTAATTTATATATTCGATTTCGACATCGAATTAGACTCATCCAACGCGGAATGAATCGACTCAAGGACAAGGAGAAAGAATGGTGTCTTTGGTCTTCTACGGAAGAGAAGTAGGTTACTCTATGTGAATTCACGATGTCGGACTGTATAAACTGGCTAAAAAGTCAAGCCCGATTGCCTGCTTTCCTATTCTATACATACTCAAAGACAGTGACCGTAGGAAAGCTTTTTGCCCCTTCCTTTGATTGCCAGAGCAGACAAAGAAGTGAGGTGACCAGCTGACCTGCTTGTATGCCTGTTTCGGGTTGCTGTTCAAAGGGTAAAAGAGGTGACAGATAAGACAGATGCCAAATGTCTTAGAGAAGGAGCTGCACATGAAGGGGAAGAAACCCTCTGACTTTACTGTGATCGTATCCGCTCCTAGTCTTTGAGCCGTTTAAGCTCTTTCTTTTGGTGAATAGACGGTCCTTGACAGTGAATCAGATGCATCGTATAATAAGAGAGAGGCTGCACATAAAAAGAAAAGGGGAGTGAGTGGGCTAATGGCCCTAGCACACTTAGATAAGGCGAGGTTCTTAACGTAGCAGCCCTTTCTGCTGAGTGAATATCCCTTGCTTCTTAGCGCTCCGTGGGGGGCTTCTATCGAACGTTTTAATTTACTGAAGTAAGGCCCGCCCTTTACCTTTAGGTCAGAATGCCGCTATCATGTGCGGATAAGCCTTCCGATTAGCTGACTGAGACCATCTCCGGCTTCTAGCTGGTAGAACTAGATAGCTGTTAGAACGTCAGGGGCGTAGCGGCAAGCTATGGCAGTTTATTAAAGTCTGTAGCTCCTCAACGAAGGTAGGTCGGCTAAGCCACTAAGGAAGAGTTTTGAATCAATATCTGCTATCTGCCCACTGCCCATAAGCATGTCTGAATAAGCCTGCTGATTAGCTTAGCCCACCCCGACCGACTCTTTAGGAAGGTGTTATCTATTCCAAAACCAAGCTATCTATACCTGTAAGCCCACGGTTTCATTCCAATGCTTTGATTAGTTACGAAGACGTGAACCTTTACCTTTGTAAGTACAAAATCCTTAATCTTTAATCAGTTTTGGTAGTGAACGCACTACTCAAGCGGAGTAGCCAACATGCGCACATCATCCCCATAGGAGAAAGAGTCTCAAATAAAGGAACCCGATAGGCTTGAATGGGATGGCTTTTCTGGATGCCCCAGAAATGAGGCCTCCTCAGGGCAGAAAGGCTCTCAAAAGCAGGCGCGTACTAAGCCATTCCACTTCCCTCGTCCCTCGGACCATGAGCAAAAGGCGCTTTAATCCTGGCTCATAGCCTTCCTCAGACCTTATTGACACGGGACGAGTCGCTATGATTCACTACGAAAATAGAAGCAGATGCACTAATCAATTCGAGCTAATTTACTCATCCCACCTCGAACTCTCATTTAGCGCATCGACTTTAGCACTACTTATATTATTCTAATCCAATTACAGAAAAGAAATCTACACCAGCGTATCCAGCATCAAAGGACAATAGCTCGTGTTGATAGGACTATCTTCAAGTGTTTGACCAAGGGTTGGAGTATCCAAGGTGAGCTGAAGGCGAACTGTTAGAGTAGATAAGCAGGTCTACCTCAGAGAAGATCATGGAATCATAACAGCACAGAAAGAGACGCTCCGAACTACTTCCGCTTGAGGTTGGTCGTATCACTATCGGTATTACAGAATAAAGAAGAGGAGCAATTCGCCCTTACTCAACCGATAAAAAGAATCTGTCTTCAGCGATTCTTTCTTTAAAGCGAAAGTGAAAGCGCAGATCGAGGCGAAGATAAGGGACTCGACTTCCCCTGCCTTATTAAGGACTTCCCAACTTACCTAGCGGAAGAAAAAGAAAGGGGCAAGGACCTATAAAAATATCTAGGTCACTTCCACCAACAACTAAAGCTATTTCTTACTGGTGTGGATTCTCCACATAGAAACGATGGGATCTCTACAACTTGTTCCACAAACTCCAACTACTAGAAAGACTGAAACTGACTCCAATCAGTCAACTACCATCCATGAGCGGATACCATCGAGTAATGGCCTTTGTACATTAAAATATAATGATTCTTCTCTTTCTTTCATTCAAGTAAGATAGCGGGTCGAGAAAGACTAACAGCTAGCTCTCTGGATGGAGACGGGTAACTATCAATGAAAGGTGAGATCCGAATACGTGCCTTCACCTCATCGAAGGTTTAGAATCCTTGGGCAATAGCAGCAGTACAGGAAGCATCCAATTGACACAGATGTGGCACTTCCTTCCTTTCCGATCGGGAGGCACGTATCGAAGGGAAAGAGGTTGGAAAAGCTCTTACATTCATTCGAGAATAGCACTACTAGAGGGGAAGAGAGAGCACCAGATCTATTTCGGACAACTAATTCGGAACCTGTTATTAGTCCATGTGAGGAAGAAAAACGGTGCAAACTAAGGCTGTAAGGCGGAGCAAAAGATCTGAGACCCGCTCCTTTCTCCTCCAAAGCCATCTCTTCTCTCTAAATGACGGACTTCATCTCTTCTATTTATTTATAAAAAAGCACCCATCATCCCTTTTTCTCTTTTAACTAACTAAAAGAAAAACCATGCCTCTTCTAGGCAGCGTGTGGAATGGCCGGACCCTCTTGGATATATAACAAAGCAAAGGCTCTCCGTCTATGAAGTCTAAGAACTGCTGGTCCATCGTATATGGGCAATGTATGGACGGCGGTTCCGGGAAAGAAAGAAGCCCGCCCGAACCCAACTCTGTATACTTAGCCGGAAGCAGGGCATTCCACCGATTCGACTTAGAGAGAATTTCCCCTATAGAAAAAGAGCTTCTTTCCAGGATTCTTTCTTTAAATTAAAGGACTACAACTATTATCTGATAGTGAATAAATACATTACTCTGAGCCCCAAACCGAATCGGAGGAATAACGCTAGCGAGGGCCAAAGCTCTGCTTGGTCCACCACCTGGGGATAGCTAAGGGGTTACTTGGGAACCTATTAATAGTAATCCCAAGGGCATTGCTTGGGCTAAGTCAAAGTTGCTGATCTCTTTTTCTTCTATTCTGGGAAAGAAAGCTCCCACATCCTCTGCTGTCTCGCATCCATCGGGATGAGTCTTGCGTCTGTCTTCTCTTCGTAAACAACCTGTCCTCTCAAAAGCAAGTAAGCCAACTACCTTATTTAATTTAAGGAGTGAATCACATAAGCTATAAAGAATCTTCCTAATGCTCCCATGTCCGAATCCGTACCTCTCTAGCTGCTGCAGTAGCAGGCACGTATCGAAGGAGAAGAGGAGTAAGTTCCTACCTTCTTTGAAGTCTTTCTTTGCTTGTTCAGGTAAATGGCATAAGCCAAGGAAGGGGTATTCATTTCAAGAGATAGAGTTTCAGATGTTCTTCTCCAGAGGATCGTCTCCTTGAGATGCTAAGAATCGAGGGTAAAGAGTCCTTAGCCCGACTTCTTCGTCTTGACTACTGATAGTGCCAGCACACTCCTTAGGCCGAACCGACCAATGGTCAAAGTAATTGAAATTAGACCTTTTCAGGCCGTTTTCACATCCGGATATTCTATTTTCTCTCCCGGTGACAACAAGCGCTTTCCTAAGAGGTACTTCTACTGCTACTAGGAATGCCACTTACGGAGACTGGCTCCCAAGGAGAGGGGCTTCTAGCCAAAAATCCAGGGGTTTTAAAAACTTGAAAGATTGAAATGGACGTCGCCGAGTGGAAAAGCATTGATGAACAAAAAGACGGGGAAAATGATCAACTGGCAGGATTGAACTCTCACTTAGGAGGGAAAAGCGATCTTTTTAAGGGGCTAAAATAAAAAGCCAAAAAGAAACAACAACTACAGGCGAACAAACCGGGGCATGGCAACCCCAACAACATCCTGCTGAAGCAGGTCAAGGATCCCATCTAGAGAATTACAAAAGACATGCACACCTAAATGACCCGAGCCAATCAGCACACCGATTTCCTTCGCTAAGAGGTTAAGGCAAGCATGAGTTCAACCCTTTTCTCATCGGGCCAGGATCGATAGCCGTTCGACCTGAGGGAAGTGCGGTCAGATTAAGAATCACCAATGTCTTGGTCTTTACCTTCGCTTCGAGGGACAAGCACCGCATCTAGGTAAGCGGCATCTAATTTAATTGATTCACCGGACCATCTACGAAAATGGAAGAGATGTCTGTTAAGGTCGGCTTCATGAAAGCAAGCAAGTTTAGCGAAAATAGAGATGGAAAGAGATGGATTTTGCCCAGCCGTTGTCAGATCAATTCCCATTCATTCTTTAATGGAATAGGGAAGGGGCAGAGCTGCGGCTATCAGGAATGGGCGCTAGCCTATGACTAAAAGTGCCGACTATCTATGAACTATGAATGACCAGGATCGGAATGCCAATCGACGAGATGAGCCTACGAAAGATTTCAAGTTCAGACTATGATGACTGGCATCCTCACTTACGCAACGAAATTGAGTTGATGGAGTAGCCAGTGACATTGAGTTATTCTCTTCGGTATCGCCTTCTCTCATGGTTAAAGGCGCCGCAAGGCACTCGACTAGAAGAAGTGGATGTTAGGCACGCAGGGAAGACTCTGACTATGCGCTGGCACTAGCCCTGGGCATGTCATCTTCTTTGATTGAAGGAACGGGACAGAAGAGAACCAGAACCATATCCTTCACACATTCAGTCTGATCTTATCTGCGCTATTGCCCGATCATAGCTGTACTGTATGAGATTACTTCTCCGTCTCCCCTGCCCTGTTAGAACAGTCTGGTCTGTAACAACACAACCTGAAAGGAAGCCATTCCTAATAGGAAGTTTCTAGCCGTCTTTCTTGAGGAGCGAGAAAAGTGACTAATAACCAAACAGCTCTCACTATGAAAAAGAGAAAAGTCTAGACTTTCTTCTTTCGACCCTTATCTTCTATCTAGACTGTCTGACTGTAGCCATGCCGGTTTCAGGGGAAGAATGGGAGACCTACACTTGACACTTGCTTTCGTGCCCCTTGGCTTCGCCTCTCTTCCCTCAACTGTTTGGGGTGTGAAGGCTTCTCCTCTCCTCTAGCTGCCCCCTTTCTTTTCAATGCAAGCTTTCTCCGTGCTTACCCGATCAGCTCATTCTGGTGTGACAGTTGCTGATAGCTTCTCTTCTGGCGCTATCACACTCATTATTCTATTCTAGTAGTAGATAGTCAAGTGGCCATTCGGCTCCTAGCCTCTTTGCCCCTTCGCTTGGCGGCTAAGCTCTTTGTCCCTTTCTATACCTAAGCTCTTCACCCGCTTCGTCCGTTGCTAGTCTGACCTTCCTTTGATCCGACGGGACTGCCCTTTGGTTTGGTACGCTACTCTGTTCTGTTAGAGTCTTCGCTTAGCGACGAGAATCACTAATCTCGGCCTTGCGGGATAGAATAGATAATCAAGGCCCCATTCTTTCAACTCCAGTTGCTTTCTTTCTTTGACTTCAAGCCCACCTGCCTTCAAATCCAGATCGGACAATGGCGTCAGGTAGAACAAGTCAAGTAGGTCAGGGATTTCTTAAACTTAACAATCTAGTCCCTCCCCTGATTGATAGGGGAAGCTTCTGACCTTCATCTGTCAATTAAGTGGCTGTAGCTTCTGAACCGCGTCGGTACAGTTGCTTTCGGCGCCTGTTCAATTAGCCTGTTAGGAATAAAAACCTCTTCCGTCAGTCTTTGGTTGATCAGGCCCTTTGTTAGGCCTCTCCGTCTTCTCCGGGGGAACAAGTCCATTCCGGTCCAACTAGGTGGGACGCGGTGAAGTATATCGAAAGTAGAAATGATCTCCTCTACCCGCCGAACCACGGAATCGCTATCTCTTGTCCCTTATCTTCTTATCTTATCTGATTGACTTTCCGCCCCCGTCACCTCTTTAGGGATTATGATCAACAACTGGCACACCATAAAGAATAGGCTTTTGTCTGAAAAGAAGAATAGCATTGCCTCGGTATACAACCATTCCATATTCATTGCCTCCTCGTATTACGTATTAGAAAAGGTAACCAGATCTACTCACTTGGGTTCTTTGCATTTGGCTCGCTCGGAAATAGAGGCAGAATCGATTTCTGAAGCTTAGAAGGAGTACCCTATCTCTTATCTTAGAAATGGCGTTCTGTCAGATAAAATATGTTATACCAAGTTTGACTTCTTTTATAACATATTTTAGAACGCTATGGATAAGAATTCTTGGTACCATTTTTTATATGAGATAGAGAACCTCAAAATCTTAAGCAGAACAAGCAGCGGGGGATGAACGCAGATAAGATTGGACTGATCGACTAGTAGGCACCATAAAGCAAGCAAAAAGGACGAGGGGTGATATAAAGAACTGAACACGTTTCCAAGATCATTGCCAATAGGATCAAGCCAGTCCTGCCCCACCGCGGATGTAAGCAGCAAACGGCATTTGTTGAGGGAAGGAGAATTGGGGACAACATTCTGCTTGCCCAGTCAGAAAGCTAGGCTCCATCTCAGGCGATGGGCGATATCTCAAGGAAGGAAGCCACTGATTAGAAATTGCACGAGTCTAGTTAGAAAGGGGATTCCGCAGAAGGAGGAGTGGGTCAGATGGGGAAGGTAAAGAGAGAGTCTATTGAGCCACTTGGCACGGGATTAGTTCTGTGGCAGAATCAGTCGAAGTTCCAATGGAGTGATCGGTAAGTCCTCACTGAAGGAAGTCAGTAGCGAACCATGAGAGTCAGTCATTTTCTAGGGAATGTATTTCTCTGAAGGAAGTCAAGTATCTATCTAGTACTACGTGAGCCAGTCAACTGATTTTCTCACTCTTTCTAGGGTCCGGCAACCCTATGAAATGTGTTTTCTAAGCACTTCATGTTCTGGTGAAATATCTGAGCTTCATCCGAGACTTCCAATGCGGGTGAACCAGCCAAATTGGAATAAAGAAAATGAATAGGAATAGAAAGGTGTACTATCGATCAATGCCCGAGCCCAGCTAACATACCTAATGGGATTACAGAAATAGGCTATAAGAGATGGAAAAATGTTGTGGTAGGGTATTTCCTTGACCGAGCACTCCCTTTGAATCTTGTGAAAGAATGGGCTTATAAGACTTGGGAGCAAGCTCTTGAAGATGTCATGCTCCTTGATAATGGCTTCTATGTTTTTAAATTGAGGAGTGAAGAAAATTGCAATGCTGTCCTAGGCGTAGGACCATACCATATAGCTGGGAAGCTTTTGATTCTTAAGAAATGCCAACCAACCGGGAGAGCATCTCTCCAAAAGCAGCTTTGCTAGTATCCCAATATGGGTTAAGTTTGATAATGTTCCTCTGGTTCTGTGGACACCGGAAGGAATGGAATACCTAGGAAGCAACATTGGGAATCCTCTCTACTTGGATAGTACCACCAGTACAATGAGGGTCTCTAACTTTGCTATAATTTGCATTGAAATTCAAGCTTCTTTCGTCGACACGCTGGATGGCGGAATGATAACCCGTGGCTGTGGAACTTCGGATGGTGGCGGAGACTTTATGATCTTGGAGGCCGGATTCACCAAATTATGCGGAAATGGCAATGCTGATGGCGGTGGAGATTGTACTGTGGTTGATGGTGCATTTCTGGCCTTCATCTTCTCAAGTGGAACAATGTATTGCTTTATCTAAAAATAAAAGGAGTCTTCGTCGAAGATGTCATCATACACGCATGCTGCCGTCTGCTTCTGGAGGTTCCTGTCTTCAACCATCGACTGTACTTGACATGTGGGTGCTTCTATCGGCCTTTGTACTTCCACTGTAGTAATGCTTTGAGCCTTTCTCACAATAAGCGGTTCCTGGACCGAAGAATTTCCATTCTCTGGTCTGTTTACATAATGCTTGGTGATCAAACTGGACGGATGAACCTGCTGATGCCTGACAATGTTGGCTGAAGTATTCTGTTGAACTGCCGGTTTCTGGTAATACAAGCGGTTGAATCGCTGGCTGAACAGGCTGCATAACAGGCTGCACGACCGGCTGTGCCTGCCCTCTGGCGTTGACTCCTTTCTGATTCGGAGTTGCTGACTGCAATGTACTGACTTGGTCCACATTTGCGGTCTTTCTGATCTGCCCTTTTTCAAAATCTCCTTCTTTGAAATTCACTCCTCATTAAGAAAAGCACTTCATCATAGCCGATAGCAATCTACGAACCCTTTAATGGCTGTCCCAGCAAGGACAGCGAGAATGACCGCAGAGAACAAGGCGGGGAAGCTCGCCTACTATTCCAACCCCCAAGAACCAGTGAAGGCGACGTCTCATGGTGGCAAAGAAAAAGAGGAAGCGCTCTTGTTGCGCGGACCCCACAATAAAGAAAGATGGAACACAAGAAGCTCAGTAGCAAGCCGTCTCATAGTCACCACTTGTCTGTCGTTTCAAGCTTCCAAAACAAGCAGAAAAACAATATACCGTTGTTCAATGCCCGGTTCAGCAGCTCGAAGTTCATCTTTGTTGTTTGCTAGAGGTACGATAGGACGGAGAGAGATCCACTGATAAGGCGGTTTTGGTACAGAATAGAAATGTCACCAAAACCATCTGTCTCGGTTCTGACCACAAGGCGAAGCCAAAAGGAGGGCATTTCTCAGCGACAGCGGAAAGAAGACCAATACCAATAAGGTGGGATCCGAAGGCTCAGTCCCTCAAAGCGTACGGGGAGGGTCGGCGTTGTCAGAAAGAGGCGAAGCCGAGAAAGCAGCGTGTACGGTACGGGTTTCGGTAGTGATCTACTTGATCTGGTAAGCTTAGGTTAGTGGAGGTTAATCTCGACAGGTTTCAAAGCTTCAAGCTTACAAAACAAGACCTAAGGAGTTTGGAGCCCTTGAGTTCTCCGCCGGTAATGGGAAGATGAGCTTCTCCATTGTAATGGTATCTGCTCGAGGAGCCTGTCCCTGCCTGCTTATCCAGACCAAACAGCAACCTTTGGTCCTTCGGGCTGAGGCTCAAGGCGGGAATCAAGGGTATGGGTTCAAGTCTACTTACTGGGAATGGGATCCCGTAAAAGGGCACATGACGAATGGGACCCCCGCCAATGGCATATGAGATGTGGATGATGGAGCTGGTTCGCGTAACTGGTACGTGTATAGAATCTTGCATCAAATAAGGAAATTCTTGTTCGCTAAGGAGTCTTGGTTTAGCAATTTTTCAATCATTAGTGGTTAAGTTGTTAAGGTTCATGTGGATTGGATTAGGAAACTTAGCTGTGACTTTCATTCAGTTAAGGGAACTTCTCCCTAATAACTTTGGGAACGGCTTTGGTCGAGTCATCTTTTGCTTCCATCGTCGGCTGAGAAAGCCTTTTGAGGGAACAGTGTTTGCTGGGAGGATCCTTCCCCGTTGTAGCCATTGCACCTTCGTATTTGGCCTCCTCTTGTTCGTTTGTAGCTTCGGTAAGGTAAGTGATTGTCTGGAGAGGCTATGGCTTGCATTCCGTTAAGGGGTATATATGTCTTCCTTCGCTCGTCCTTAACTCGGAATCCCGGATTTCATAGTCTCTTTTCTTTCGTAGGAATGCTGTATGAATCCTCGTTTGATTGTATCAAGGCTCGGCGGATATTGTCCTTTGGTAGTAGGGCCTGAGGTTCTGCTCTGCCAGTAGACCTCCTTGCAAACCATCCTTCCCGGTTAGTCTTCGTAAGAACAAAGCGTATGCTTTTGTAATCATGCTATTGGTTTGGGCAAGTTCCCTATCTTCATTGCTCAGGGTGAAACTATGCTTTAACAATATCCTCGGGTTGCAGGATTTCTTTCTTTCTGGCCGCGTAGCCCCTTTGAATACCAGGAAATCGAAGATGCAGAAAATACGCTCTTGTTCTTACAGAATGCAACTAGTTGAATAGGTTGTTTTGTTTGCGACGAATACGCTCTTTGACACATCTATTAGATAGGAGGATGCTAGTGAGTTGTTAAGGAACTTCTTGCATTGCACATAGGGAAGGTGCGGAGCGGTTCTTTATCTTATCATTGCCCTAAGGTAAGGCTTGGAACTGAACTGCAAGTATATAAGAAAGGATATTGCTAAGAGTTAGCAGTCGAAGGGAGTTTGAACTGTGAAGGAATTACCGGTGCGCACAGAGAAGGGGGAGAGAATACAGAAAATACGCCCTTGACTATACGGAGGATAAGAAATTAGGCAGGACTGATTTCCCTTCTTATCTTATTGTTGAGACAGGAAAGCAGTCAAGCGAGTCGACGCATCTATCAGCAGTAGGAGTAGGACGTAGCGCATAAGAGGGTCTTAGGAATCGATCTAGATGCCCAGAAGAGGATGCTATCGAATGCCCTCTTTGACGGGCTGGGCTTGTGCAAGAAGCCGATTATTCTACCATCTTTTCCAATAGTTTTATTGATGCTATCGAAGAAGAACCAACAGAGGTGACTAATACAGACGAGGAGAAAAAGAAACCGAAACCTCCTTGAAAGAAGGAAAAATGCCACATCAGTAAGAGAAGTGGGCAAAAAAGCTGCTCTCCTATTTGGACCACCTTCCACCCTGTCTCCCTCTCCATACATACAGAACCGTAGTTTATGGTCTCTTGTGTTTACAGCCCATTCTTCACCTTTCCTATAGCCAGCAAATCAAGGAGATACGGCTTAAAAGCCTACGCGCGTCAGGTTGTTCGGCTTCGGCCCTTCCTACACGTGACTACACGGAATTCACTTTACTTTACGGTACGGAACTAGATATGAATTTCATCCTCTGTTGGCGAGATCAGAGGCAACGGTGGCAGCAGCTGTGGATTCTGTTGATTCTTCATCTCCTCGCTTGACGCTCTCTTCAATTGCAGATCCTGAACCTTCGGTCAAGTTGCTTTTCTATCCTGAACTTTCGGCTAAAGTGGCTTCCTCCTCTCTTCTCTTGAACTTTCGTTCAAGTGGCTTCCTGTAGGGGCCGGGCCTTGGTGGGGATATCTGGGGGCTTACAGCTCATAACAGCAAGACATATTTTAAGACAGTTTTTATCGCCTAGCTGGGGCCGTAGCCATTACTCGTGTGGGGCCGTCCCTTGCTCGGCTATTCGAACTCGCCTTAGGGTAGGGCATACTTATTAGATCTCTTGAGGTACTATTGGCAGAGGGGAAGCGCCACTTAGAGACTTTGAATCTGAAGGAAGGCAGTCGGGAAAGCCCTAAAGGTAAGAAGGTCTTTGTTCAAGTGACTTAGCTTAGAGAAAGAAAACCGTTAGTGAAGTGTCGGGAGATGCGTACAGTTTCGGCACTCGAAGAAAAGCTACTTCTTTGATTGTTCCGGGAAGTACTACTTGAAAGTCAAGCTCTTTGTTGCAAGCCAAGCAGAACAGAAGATAGAGGAAACTTTAGCTAGTAGACAAACTACTTTCGTTAGCAAGCGGTACTCTCATCGAGTAGGGCAAATATCATACCCAATCGAAAAAAAAGGTCTTGGAATCGACTTATAGAAAACAACTGCTTTTCCGTTAGCGATGGACCCAAGATACGACCAGGCTATAAAATAGGCTGACCCGGGTGTCGAGACCAGGCAAGACTTGTCAAGTAGATTAGTTGAGTGACCGGAGACCAGTAACAAGATAGAGAGAAGACAACTAGTGACAATTACAAGGGCTCTTGGCCAACTATTCTTATTTTATTCCTTTTTTTTTTAGGGCTATACGGACTCGAACCGTAGACCTTCTCGGTAAAACAGATCAAACTGATTATTATCAAAATGATTCGAACTGTTTCAAAGACCCAACATGCATTTTTTTGCATTGGGCTCTTTCATTAACTGATATAAAGAATCAGTTAGTCTACCATAATTCTCTTGACAGGAAGATAAGAAGATGGCTCCATGTGCTCTGATTTCTTATTTGGATTCCGATCTGAGAGCACTACCGAAGTGTTTCAAAGAAGGTTATCCTGACGTAGGTTTGCTTTTGGCTTAGATCAACCTAAGTTAAATGAAGTCTCCATCGCCCCCCTTTTACTTAAATAATCCAATATGAAACTTCATACACCTTAAAGTTCATAAGATAGGACGAAAAAATTATTTTTTGAGGTCTTTATACTCATTATGCCTAGCAGAGTGAGTATTCCCCTTATAATAATCTTAAATAAATAATGGGTTCTATTGGTTGCCTAAAATCTAAAAGGGCACCTAAATTGGACCGAATCTTTTGTCAGGCTATTGTTCTCTTGTTCCCTAAAAGTCATGGAGTAAGACATCAACTTCTCAATAAGTTTTTTGATTCCATAATGTACTCCTCTGAAAAAACATCGGCGCGCGTGTAAACGAGGTGCTCTACCTAACTGAGCTATAGCCCTTTTGCTTGTGATATCTATTTTATCATGTCGATAATGAATTTCTTGTCAAGATGAATATTACATGATCCACCATCCGATTTCTTTTATCTCTTTGATCGGTATTGCTTATAAAGAATATTACATTTATAATCGATCGATGTGACGGGTTCCATTTCTTTCTCTTTTTGATTCTAAATGACCTACTTAACTCAGTGGTTAGAGTATTGCTTTCATACGGCGGGAGTCATTGGTTCAAATCCAATAGTAGGTATAACTTATTTAATATCCGAATCCATGGTATCTAATAAGTTTTTCTATCCGCCTTAATTTTATTGATTTTTGATCCCATTCTATTTCATTTTTGAATTTAAAAATTTTTCGTTGTATTAGATAGAATCCGATTCCATTTATGATTCTATTCAATTGGCAGAATAAGAATAAAAAAATAAGGTGTATAAACAGAAGTTCTGTTTATACAGAAGTTTTTTTTTGATTATTCGGGCGCACCGCCAACTGGTTATAGTTACGAAATCACATTGATAGCCTCTACTCGTGCTCTAGCTCGTCTGAGAGCTAGATTTGCCTCGATTATTTGTCTCTTGCCTTCCGCTTTCCTCAAGTTAGCTTCTGCTATTTCAAGAGTTTGCTGAGCTTCTTGTGGATCAATGTCACTCCCCTTCTCCGCATCATTTACTAAAACAGTAACCTCATTATTGCCTATTCTAGCAAAACCGCCCATCAGAGCCATCGTTAACCATTGGTCATTAAGGCGTATTCTCAAAATACCGATATCAACGGCTGTGGCAATAGGCGCGTGATTAGGTAATACACCAATTTGCCCACTATTAGTAGATAAAATGATTTCTTTCACTTCTGAATCCCAAACAATTCGATTCGGGGTCAATACACAAAGACTTAAGATCATTTCTTCAAGTTGTTCTCCATTTCTAAGTTCGTAGCCTTCGCAGTAGCTTCATCAATGTTACCTACCAAATCAAATAAAAGGCTTGTTCAGGAAGACTATCTAATTCTCCGGAAAGGATCAATTTAAACCCTCTAATTGTTTCTGCTAGACCGACATATTTTCCCGGAGAACCGGTAAATACTTCGGCTACTAAAAAGGGTTGTGATAAGAAACGCTCCATTTTTGTGCTCTTGCTACAGTTAAGCGATCCTCTTCGGATAATTCGTCCGGATAGCTATAATGTCTTGAAGTTCTTTGTAACGTTGTAAAGTTTGCTTAACTCTTTGCGCAGTTTCATAATGTTCCTCGCCAACGATCTGAGGTTGGAGCATAGTGGATGTTGAATCTAAAGGGTCGACTGCTGTATAGATACCTTTAGCAGCTAATCCTCTTGATAGTACAGTAGTAGCATCTAAATGCGCAAATGTCGTGGCAGGAGCAGGGTCGGTTAAATCGTCCGCAGGTACATAAACTGCTTGAATAGAAGTTATGGACCTGGTAGAAGTAATTCTTTCTTGTAAAGAACCCATTTCGGTACTAAGGGTGGGTTGATAACCCACAGCAGAGGGCTCCAATAAGGCGGATACTTCGGATCCTGCTTGGACGAAACGGAAGATATTGTCGATAAATAGAAGTACGTCTTGTTCATTAACATCTCGGAAATATTCCGCGGGCAGTCAAACCAACTCTCATACGAGCTCCCGGTGGTTCGTTCATCTGACCATAGACTAGAGCCACTTTAGATTCTGCAATATTTTCTTCATTAATTACTCCAGATTCTTTCATTTCCATGTAAAGATCGTTTCCTTCACGAGTACGTTCACCTACTCCGCAAAATACGGATACACCCCCATGAGCTTTCGCAATGTTGTTGATTAATTAATTCAAGGAGTTAGCACTCCATTTTGTTGGTACCCTCCAACGAATCCAATTCAATTGTTTACTTTTTTTTTTTCAATGAGTGATAAGTTCAACTAACTCATTTTCAAAATATCAAGTAAATGAATAAAAAAAAGGCTTCAGAAAGCCTTTCATTTGTCTATCATTATAGACAATACTATCCATATTATCTATGGAATTCGAACCTGAATTATATTTACGATTTATCTATCCCTTTAATCTCTTATTTTAGCATATCGGTTTACACCTAGCTATTATTATTATTTTATAATTTTCTTTTTTTTTTGTCACGCTCATCAATGTTTGATCTTCCGCTTTTCAACACAATCTTCGTCCTTTTGCTTTTTATGCTCTTAATGGTGAATGTGAATCGATCATTCAATATCTTTTTCCTTATTTTATTTCGTCTACAAAAAGTAATGAAACCTGCGATGGCTACTTGTACTAAATAACCTCTTTTTCTTTTTAAGCCTTTGACTTTGACCTTTTTCTTTAAAATAAAGCCTTTGACCTTTTTCTTTTTCTTCGTTCGCCAAATCTTGTTCAGTTCCATCCAAGCTCGGTTTTGTCTGAATTTTCGTGGAAGAAGAAGAAGCGGTTCACCGGCCACTACATCTGTAGATCCCACCAAATCCTTAAACCAGGTGGCTGCTCGCTCTTTGATCAGTGATTCACCGGCCAGGAATCCCACTTTATTCGTGAACCTGGTGGCTCGGTTGATTGGCACTCCTGTAAGCTCATCTTGCATACAAATTCTGGGGGTCCCAAGTCCTGCATTTACCAAGAACATTTCTTCCCTTAAGCGTAAAACTTCAGATTGTAAGGCGTTTCCACTACATAAAAAAAAACTGGAATTAGATCTTGGAAATGATCGACTCAAATAGATGCTCATCATAAGCTTTTTTTTTCCTCCTCTTCCTATTGATCAAAAGTGGAATCCAGCAGCCCTTCCTTCGTGATGCCCGGGCATGGGGACAAGAGTCACATCGCGTATAACGGGAATCAAACCGAATCTCACCTCGGTACGGGTATAAGCGGGCCTGTTTCAATCCATCGTTCGAGGACGTCCCAAGGCGTCAGGTCGTGAGCGGGACCTACTAAGCTAATGCCGGGTCTGTAGTGTACCAACCGATTGTTACTGCCTGTAGAGCAATCTCCACGTCCCCGGGCTTCGTGCCAGTGGAGGAACGATGGAAGACGACGGAGGGGGGGCCTCTGTCTGACCAATCGGACCACTAGAAGAGCGATATCATCACCGGGTCGCACGTGACCAGGCTATGGAGATACGGTCACGGGCTTGCTAATGAGCTGGCACTGAACAATATCCCATTCCTGAAATGTGACTCGCCGATTAAGTGCTTGGCGGGCACTACATGCTTCATAAGTCGGGGACCAGGAAGCAAGCTAGGGATTCGCTCCTAGTCGCTGCTCGATGCCGCGGCGAACACATAGGTCACGGTGCGGGAACTCACCGTCAGCAAGCCTTCATTCAATTCGGGAGCTGCTCCTCGATTCAAGGTGTGTCAGGACCCCATAACTCAGCGCGGAGGTACGCTCGGGTCGCAGTCCGTCGGACAGCCATGTCCGTCGGAACCCAACCGCTGCCCACCCCTGCCCCTTGGTAGGCTGGGTCTCGGGATCGAAAGGCCTGACAGTCAACCGGCGAAGGCGGAGGTCGAGGTCAAATTGGAGAAGTAGAGCGCTGATATGGGCCACTCGGACCAGGGAAAAGCTGGAAATCGTTCGGCCGCTTCAAGTGGTGTATTCTCGTACCATACGAGAACTCCACCGGGATGGTTCTTGTTCGTATATGACATTATGTCGGGTCGGCTAGGCCTTGCCAGATGGGTGCCATAGACAAGAAAGAAGGAAAGGGAATTGGATTCCTCTTCTCTTTATCTACGTTCTGCAATTAGATAGAACCTGTCGGTCTGAAACTGAACTCTTAGATTAGTAGGAAAGGCAGTGAGCGGCGCACAGGTTCGATTCCCGGCCGTGACATCAATGACGAGTACGAATTAAATGTGTTAAACATATTGCTAGCATGATTTGCCCCTCCAAGCATAGTCCAATATCCCATTCACTCTAGTCAGATAGGATCGTAGGCGATCTGACAGTTACCGACTCTCCGGCTCCATTTCGGTGCACGATTGGAGAGTTCATTGGGCCCGCCGCTTTCATGATTCACTCACTGACTAAAGTAAAGAAAGAGGCTCTTTTCTCTTCTTTCTCATATTTCTTATTTTTCTGGTTAGAGTCTCACTTCTTCCTTTTCTTCTTTCTCATATTCTCCCGGCTTTTCCTGTCGAAATGAAATAGAATAAGATAAGAGGAAGAAGGTGAGGCTACCAGCTTTGGTAGGAGAGAAAAGTAGAAATTCAATCTAGATATGAATTGAGACGAAAGCTTGACAAGCCCATTCATTTAAGAAGGAAAGCGAGAAGTTAGTCGAGCACAACCTTCCAATTAAGCAAGGGGAAAGCCCCGTGAGCAGCCACCAAGAAGAATGGAACCGTTGGTCTAAGGATCTTCACTATTGGGCTTTTAGCTTATGAGATCCGGGGTTGGGGAATTCCCCGATCCAGTCCTTTCTTGAGTACTGGAGTTTAGTTTCACAATCCAGATGCGAGGGAACCATTATTCAAGAAATCCTGCCTTTGATAGTTATACTAGTTCCATCCTTGTGCTGGGCGGAGGCAAGGCGGATAGAAAGAAAAGAAAGAGTAGGCCTTACCCTTTAGCTAGCCCCTAGGCGAAGGAAAGAAAGAGGGGTAGCTGGCCCTATCCAATTTCCTTCTGGGGGTTCCATCTCTTGAATAAAAGTAGAATCCTACCCTACAGCAGGAAGTCTTCAAAGAAGAAAGAAAATAAGGAAAATAAGAAAGGAATACCAGGATTCTCCAGTCTTCCTCAGAGATAGATCGGAGAAAGAGGAGATCTAATGAGAAGAAATACCCGGGGTAAAGAAAGTTTCGTATAACAGAACCATTAGCGATTGTCGCTCTTGTCTTATCTGCTGCTGTCTCTGACTGACGAAGAAGGAGTCCCACTACACGAAAAGAAAGAAGGTAGGATCCCGGGGGTTGAGGGTTGAATGAATGTGACCAAAATGGCTTTTGTTGACAGAGAGATTGTCTAAGACAAGAAGAAGGAGCAGTTCTCTTTCTCTCATAACGAATCCTCTTAGAGAAGCCTGTGACCGAATCCCCTGCTTTCGCGAAGGAGTAGGCGCCGTTGGAGTCAGGGTAGCTGGCCTTTTCTTCAACCATGTCTTGAAAGATAGCCAGTTCATGCTAGAACTCTAGTTACCGTTTCAGGACTGGGCTAAGAGAGACTGGAGTAGTTAAGAAGCAAGGAAAGGAAGAAGGAATGAAGACCCAACAATCGTAGACGCGAGTGAATGCCCGGACCATCGGGGAGGAAGCAGAAGCTTCAGTTGTTCACGAATCCGTTTCAGGTTCTCGGGAAGAGGCGAAGGAATAGAAATAAGGGGGTAAGAAGCTGCGCCGGATCTTTCCTGTGCTTTTTGCCTTACCCGCCCCTCCCTAGTAGTAGGGCTAGTGCTAGTAGCAGGGGGAGTCTAAGCTCTTTCTTTGCAAGAATAGGAATAGGGTGCAGCTTACTCTTTGAGGAAAAATAGGGTGTTTTCAAGTTTAGAAGAAGAAGTTGTGCTAGAATCAGCTGTTACAGAATAGGCAGCTATAGAATCAGCTCGGTCCTTTCTTCCTAGATGCTTTTCATAGCTATACGATGATCCTGTAACTACCGCTGCCGAATCCCTTCATCGTCGTGAGTAGGAGAAATGCACATCCTGTTTAGGAAGCAATCAAGTAGGCAATCGGGATATCCCTTTTCGGAGGGGCAATGAAGTAAGTAAGCGCAAGTGAGTTTTCAAGCAAACTTTTTCTAGCCAAGATAGCAAAGCAGACTTCCAAGAGTCGTAAGGGCGTAACGGATAAGAGTACCAGTAGTTCCCCCAGAGTCACAGGAGTGGAAAGGTAATAGATTCTATCCTTAGGCAGA